AAGATTTAACCGGAAATATCGACAAATTCTTGAGGAGTAAAAAAAGAAAAATAAAGTAAAAAGGGATTAACTCTTCCAATTTCATCTCTATATGATTTTACTATCAGAATAGCAGATATAGTAATGATTCAATGGGTCAGGTCCACTTACTTTTTTGTTCATTTAGAATCTTTCCAACGGAATGGATTTGATTGGTAAGAATAGAAAATGGGAATATATGGTTTGGTCATTCAAAAGGTAACTTAATCAATATTTATAATAATTCAAATTTATTGAAGAAATCCTTAACTTTATAACTATTATTTATAACTATTAGACTCTAACTTAGTAGAATAATACTCTATTATCCCGTTAGTTACTTGTTTTTTACAAACCCAGAATACTAATATCTCTATTCTTCCTTCAAATATGAATACTACGGTTGGAGGTTTAGGAAAAAATCAGAGCCCCTTATCGGATTTGAACCGATGACTTACGCCTTACCATGGCGTTACTCTACCACTGAGTTAAAAGGGCTTATTTAATGTTTGATGAATTCCTGAATGGATTGCTATGTAGATAAAATGTCTATATGCTATAGCTATATATAGAAGATATAATTAATATCTATCTATATAATTAATATCTATATATAATATATAGATGTGCAGTAGACTCATAGTAGTTGATTCGTGGTTGATGTTGATGGTTCAGTCTCGAATAATAATAAAATGGATTTACCTCGCAAGTCTAGGGTAAAATGGAATGAACTGTTTCAAGACCGAACCTAATTTCTTTTTTTTTCTTGAATGAATTTATTCCCAACAGAATAAAGTTCACTTACATGTACACTTACCAATTCGATAGAAACATAAATTTCAAGATATTTTGACGAATCATGTGATGAAGAGATTCTACTTGTCTTGTTCCCTGAACAAAATGAAAAGCATTTTAGAAACTTTATTTTCTGGATCCCGATTACTAAATTTATTGTTTCTTAATTTCCTGTTTTAGTATTTTTAATATGAGATAAGAATATCTTATTTTAACACTGAATGAACGGAAGACTAAAAGAGAAAGAAACAGAACTTAATCCCACTTTTTTTGGACTAATGACTCCACGACAAAATCCTATCCTTTTTATTATTTTCGTTTTTTATTTTATATTAGACTAGATATACATAATATAAATATGGAATACTTATAGATGGAATATAGAGTGAAAGGTTGGAATATATAGCAAAGAATGGCGATTGGAATGAATGATTCCTCAGTGACGAATCGCCCCAAAATTCTCTTTCTCTACACCTTAAACCTTAGTATTGACAATTTCAAAAAACGGATGATACTATGATCATAGCATAGTATGATGGCGGTTGGACAAGTAGGCCCCCATCGTCTAGTGGTTCAGGACACCTCTCTTTCACGGAGGCAGCGGGGATTCGACTTCCCCTGGGGGTAGGGTACTACGAAATAAAGTGAATCATAGATTACCAATAAGTTTCAAAGTGATTCCTCCTGGGTCGATGCCCGAGCGGTTAATGGGGACGGACTGTAAATTCGTTGGCACTATGCCTACGCTGGTTCAAATCCAGCTCGGCCCAACAATTCGTCAATCTATCACGAGAGGTTCTAACCCCCTGTCCTTCATAAATACTCGATACGGAGATAAAAAAGACTAAAAATCCTTACTAGATCCACTATTTCATTGGGTATTTCATTGGGATTGTAGTTCAATTGGTCAGAGCACCGCCCTGTCAAGGCGGAAGCTGCGGGTTCGAGCCCCGTCAGTCCCGGCGGCTACAATAAAAATACATCAATCAATTCATCTCTCCCCTTATATAACTATGAAAGGGGGCCGGGGTCAAAATTGCATTCCCAAACTAAAAAAGTTTCTTTATTTTCATTTCCTTTTCTTTCCCTTTTTGGCAGGAAAAGGAGCGTATTAGTACAATTATTGGTAGCATTATAGTAAGTATTCCAAGTCTTCTTTTTCGATTATTCCAGATACCTGGACTAGAGTAATATATATTATATTCTATTTTTTTTTTATTCTATTTTTCTTTTTTGTTTGTATTTGTAACTAATGGAACTGAAGTAGAAGGGCGATCTCATGATACTTGATCCGATGATTATACATGAAAAAATGGAAGGTACGTTATAGAAAAAAGAACGGAACCAAATAGAGGAATGTTGGATTAGGCCCAAATCGAAATTGGGTTCGGTACGGATAAAAAAAACCTCCTATGTTATACTATTCCGTTTTTGACGACAAATTTTCTTGGTAACTCAAGTATTTCATATTGATCTGATTTAAAAACATGGAGAGGTAATTGATTCGAATATCATCTATAGGGGATTAAATCCCGAGTTATTGTGAAGTAAAAAAAAGATTCTATTATGGAAGTAAATATTCTTGCATTTATTGCTACTGCGCTATTCATTCTAGTTCCTACGGCCTTTCTACTTATAATTTACGTAAAAACAGTCAGTGAAAAATAATTAATTTGAATTAAGCTTGACTTATAAGTTTAAGTTCTTATCAAAAATTAATGAAATAAAAGAAAAGGGATTCCCATTTTTTCGTCTTAAAAATAAAGGAAATAAACGAATTAGAATCGGGGTAGTATTCTAATAGATAGACCATATGGTCTATCTATTAGAATTATTAGAGTGTATAATGTGTAAAGTTCTACTTTCGAATATACAAGAAAATACAATTGTTAAAATAGCGGTAAGTGTGTAATGTGGGACTCCCCCGAGAGAGGACTCTTTTATGTATAATATCTCGTTCGACAACCACGATGTCTTTGTGTATACCGCTTTTCATAGTCATAGAAAGGGCGTATATACTTAACCAAACGACTTCTTCATTAAATTAAAGAGGGAAGAATTTCCTCAGTACTCATCTATAACTTATAACTCTTGTAAGAACCCGTTAATTGAAATAGAACATTTCGCAATAATTTTAATTTTTATTATAATGAATTTCCTTTCCTCAGTATTCCTTTCGAAATACAAAGATGGGAGTTGGTGAAATATCTGTTTGATTGAAAAAGTGTCATTCATATAATGGATTACTCCATCCGAATCGAATGGAATTCGAAATATTTTTTTTGTTTTCAATAGTTCAAAACGTGTTGCAGAACGATCTAGAAAACAATTGATACAGTTTGATTAATTAGTAATACTCCTAGAGTCCACTTCTTCCCCACACTATAAGTGAAAGGGAAAATGTAAAGACTACCATTAAAGCAGCCCAAGCGAGACTTACTATATCCATGTGAATTATGTCCCCTTATCTCTATAAATAGGATCTCTATAAATATTAAATATATAAATATGAAGGAATTGAGTTGTTCTTTTCCTGAATACTAATAGTATAGTGGAATCAATGGTGCAGAGTCAAAAAAAGATTCGGACCGAACACTATCGGATATCCCAATTTAATAAATCAACTCAGTTAATCAAAAATTCCTAGATGATTTCAAAACATTAAATAAAAGGAAAGATGAATCTGAAGCAAAATACCTAGTAACATCTCTCGGAAATGTTACTAATAAAAAACATGTAGGAAAAATAAGGCCTTTTTTTGGTTGTTGATGCTCATAAGTAAAAAGCATAAAAAGATAAATCAATCTCGAATTTTCTATTTGATAGAGTGCGTAACCCTTTTCGCCTATCTCTGTGAAAAAGTAGAGAGACAGTATATTCTTCATTCGGGGTTGCCGAAAAAAATTCTTTCTTACTATTGTTTCTTACTATTGTATATTGTGTATATTGTAGTCGAAGAGAATCTCCAAGTTTTGATAATCCCCCTACCCTTAGAATAGATTCTTGAATCCTTGATTTACACTCTTTTCGAAAACCCCCACTTGCCTGTTTCGAATCAAACAAGTATCAACAACCCGTTTTCTCTGCTTCTGAATGAGAAAAATTTGGCGACAGCAGGGTTTCACACCTTTTGTTGATCAGGCGACACCCGGATTTGAACTGGGGAAAAAGGATTTGCAGTCCCCCGCCTTACCACTCGGCCATGCCGCCAAAACGATATAAAATTAGTGAAATATCTGCTGTATTACTGCACTCACTTTTCTTGTATTTATTGTATGTGTACGCGCGGTGCATGGGGAGTTCCGTTTTTTTATTTTTAATCCCTTTCTTTCCTAATTTATCCCCTTTTTGCCTAAAAGAAACTCTTAGGCTCTTTTCTTTTGATTTCAATTGGATTTGATACGCCCCTCTAGAGTATCTCAAAATAACCAACTTCTCCCACTTTCTAGTCAAAATCGACTGTCAGTTTTCATTCGCAAAAGTCAAACAAATTGGAACCATTAACTATTGATTACTGACTGCGAATGAAGGAACGATTTTAATCTCAAAGTTTGTTTTTTTCTTTTCTTAATGACATAAGAACATATAAATTGATACATTAATATTGAGTTAAAAAACCCTTCTCAATTTAAATTATACCAACAATTATGAGTATATGTAAACCCCAGCCCTAGGACCGAAATGTATATATTATTCTTTTTTATTTATTTATTTTATATATGATATGTTTATATGTTTATGTTGTCTAGAAGGAATTATCAGAAAATTTTCATAGCTCAGAATTGACTATAAAATTTTTATTTTCTTTTAATAGATAATAGAAAACAAACCGTGTTGGTACAAATAGGAATACCAACACAATATGCGTGTTTAATACTTCTATTTATATTAGAAACTTCACATATGTAATATCATAATAATATTTATATTAGAAACTTCACATATGTAATATCATAATAATGAGAATGATAGAAATTCAATCATTTTTTTTTGTTTGATATTCTCTCCAAAATTCTATAACTTAACCTTATTAAGATTAAGTGGCAAAATTTTTTTTTCTAGAACTGTTTTCCAAATTCCTTTCCATTTGGATCCGTTCTAAATTTTAATTAAAAAATTCCAATTTCAATTTAAGTAAAAAATTCTTTTTTTCTCCATTCATACGTATTTCATACATTCTATTCCAG